CGACATAACATAAGAGACTCCTAATAATAGAAGATCCTTCTAATAGTTCAAAGTATAATATAAAGAATCACACATTATCGAACAATTCGACAGACAAGATTCCTAAACCCACTCAACTCTTCTAATTTCGAATATAGAAGAAGGAACATTGATGGATTTAGGGATAATGAATTAGCCCTACATTATCTTTTAAACAAATTGAAAGAATCTCTTAGGTTTGTTGTTCCGCCAAAAAAGGATTAGTCAGAGGACTTCTACAAATACTTAAGATCAATAAAAGAATAGGTCCTAGATCCATGCGACTTAGGATTGGGTTGGATCAGGTTGAAGTCTTGAGACAGGATTATTTCATGATTTTGATTTCATAAATTGACTGGGATTGGGTATACCAAAGCAAAAAAAAAGTGTTAACTCTTTGATCATGGACAGGAAAAGAGGAAAAATATCATATGTAATTCATTCATGAAAGTGGATGAAGAGAGATGAGTATTTGATCTGAGATTTGACAAATACCAATTGGGTCCGTTGGAATGAATTATTTTGTTTCTTTTCTTGTTCTTACTACTACTCAAATTTCTATACAAAACAAAAATGGAATATATTAGGGCTATACGGACTCGAACCGTAGACCTTCTCGGTAAAACAGAGAAAACTGATTATTATCGAAATGATTCGAACTGTTTCAAAGACCCAACATGCATTTTGTTGCATTGGGCTCTTTCATCAACTGATGTAAAGATCAGTTAGTCCACCATATTTTTTCTTTAGAGGAAGATAATGAGATGGCTCCATGTGCTCTGATTCATTATTTGTATACTGATCTAGGAGCAATACCAAAGTGTTTCAAAGAAGGGTGACCTTTCTTTAGGTCTGCCTTCGGCCTAGATCAACCTAAATGAAATGCAGTCTCTATCGCTCCGCTGCAAGAGTAAAATATGAGACTTCATACACCTCAAAGCTCATAGAACGAAAAGAGGTTCTTTTGAGATCCTTATACTCATTATGCCTGGCATTGAATGAACTGGGCATTTACCTTACAATGGCAGGTTCTATTTGATTTGGCACCGGAATTCGCACCTGAACCGGATCAAACCAAATTTGTCAGGCTATTTTTCTCTTGTTCTCTCGAATCTACGGAGTAAGACATCGACTTCTCAAAAAGATCAATTATGGTCATTGCATAATGGGCTCCCTTGAAAAACATTGGCGCACGTGTAAACGAGGTGCTCTACCTAACTGAGCTATAGCCCTTGTCATAACCATTTTAACATAGAGACAATTTCTTGTCAAGAAGGGTATCCCATAATCCCACATGATAACTCTCTGATCCGTTTATGTTTACTGGTAAAAGATTGATATTGCTTAGAAAACATATTTTACCTATAATCCATCGAAGTGATGGAGACCCTTTTTGTGGTGATAAATGACCTACTTAACCCAGTGGTTAGAGTATTGCTTTCATACGGCAGGAGTCATTGGTTCAAATCCAATAGTAGGTAGAACTTATTAGATACCGGATTCCATGGTATCTAATAAGTTTTTCTACCCATCCTCTTTTTTTCGTTCTATCATCAGATTAATCAAATTAGACTTCATTGTGTTCAATTTGTGGAATCAAGATGTAGTGTGTAGTGTATAATAAAGAACTCTTTTTATTTTGATTGAATGTATTGACTACTAATAGGAAATCACTTTGACAGCTTCTACTCGTGTCCTAGCTCGTCTGAGAGCTAGATTTGCCTCAATTGCTTGTCTCTTACCCTCAGCTCTACTCAAGTTAGCTTCAGCTATTTCAAGAGTTTGTTGAGCTTCTTGTGGATCAATGTCAGTACTAATTTCCGCACCATTTCCTAAAATGGTGATCTCATTATTACTTATTCTAGCGAAACCGCCCATAAGAGCCACCGTTAACCATCGGTCGTTTAGCCGTATTCTCAAAAGACCTATATCTACAGCCGTGGCAATGGGGGCATGGTTTGGTAATACCCCAATTTGTCCACTATTAGTAGACAAAATAATCTCTTTAACTTCGGAATCCCAAATAATTCGATTAGGAGTCAGTACACAAAGATTTAAGGTCATTTCTTCAATTTGCTCTCCTCTTCTAAGTTCATAGCTTTCGCGGTAGCTTCATCGATGTTACCCACCAAATAAAAGGCCTGCTCGGGAAGACCGTCTAATTCTCCGGAAAGGATGAATTGAAACCCCCGAATTGTTTCTGCGAGACCAACATATTTCCCTGGAGAACCAGTAAAGACTTCTGCCACAAAGAAGGGTTGTGATAAGAAACGCTCAATCTTGCGTGCTCTTGCTACAGTTAAACGATCTTCTTCGGATAATTCGTCCAACCCAAGGATAGCTATAATGTCCTGAAGTTCTTTGTAACGTTGTGAAGTTTGCTTAACCCTTTGCGCAGTTTCATAATGTTCCTCGCCAACGATCCGAGGTTGTAACATAGTTGACGTTGAATCCAAGGGATCTACTGCTGGATAAATACCTT